ATTATTGTGCCGGTATAGACCGAAATTCCGTTATGGTCCAATTCTGACCGGTAATAAATACCGGGGCTTTGCAATATTTGATTGATCACAATTCTGTATATTCCATTTACTATAAAAGTTCCCAGGGAATTCATTAGAGGGATATTTCCAATCAAAATTGTTTGTTCTTGCATCTCCCTACTGGTTTTCCAAATTAATCCCGCGGATACATATAATTCAGAAGAATATGTAAGTGATTCATACACAGCATCCTTTTCTTTTATCAAGGGTTCTGCCAATTGATATGTTTCCACAAATAATTGAAATTCAATTTCTTGATCTGTATCTTCAATTTTTGGAAACTTATAAAGTTCTTCCGTTAAGCTCTGATCAATGAACCTACAAAATCCTTCAAATTGTATCTGATTAAACCCCGGTATTGTAGACATTCCCTCATTTCCATCCCGTAGCATTTGAACTTAATTCCCCATTTTTTGAAAAATCCCATTTTTTGCTCATTCTTCATTGAATCAGATAGATCGATCTAGCTCTGATGGAATTTCTATTCTGCTTACTAAATCACATAAAATTTGACGCAAAAACTCCATATATGAATATATGAACAGATATGGAATGTATGAAATCCGTATGAACGGGGAATAAAAAAAAATTTTCTACTCAAATTTCAATTTGCAACAGAATAGATACAAAAGGAAAGGAATTGATAAAACATTCTTGGAAAAAAAAATTCTGTGGCTTAACGCTTAATTCGATTTATATTTATATATAGTATAAAATTTTGTGGAGAATATCCCTTCGTTCTATTTCTACCATTATTATGATATTACATATTCCTATTCGATTGGATAAAAAAAAAAAAAGATGCAAGATTTGACCCCTTCACCGAGCTAAAGAAAGAATAATCAGAAACAATATAGAGTTGATTTTTTTTGTTACTTAACCTTTTTTGCCCTGTCTATTGTATTGTATTGTGATATTGTGAAAAAAAGATTTGCCGAGAAAAAAGAGATTTTAACCTATAGTCCTACTATTTCATAGAATAGAATTCGAAAAAAACGAGTGTAACTCCGGTTGTATTTATTAATTATAGTAAACTTAAACACGCACAGATACCTATATATCATATATAAGATACTCAATTGTCTGTGTAATTTCTGTTCTGGTTTCGGGGTTTACATATACTCATAATTGTTGTTATAATGGAACTTGAGACTGAGAAAAAGAAAAGCGGAGAAATAAGAAAGATTTTTTTATTGAAACGACGCAATACTAATTAGTTATCATTTGGATTTTCTTATGTCATTAGGGAACCTTAATTTGAAATTAAAATCTAAGAGTCGTTCATAAATTCGCAGTCAAGTCAATAGTTATAGTTAAAGGTTCAATTTATCATGAATTTTGACTTTTGTGACTGAAAGTCTATATATATATATATATTTTTTTTTTTTCAAAAGTATGGATACTAAAAAAAGGAAATATTTTTTTTTAGTAGGAAGGGAATTAAGTAGGGAAAAGGGATTCAAAAAGCAAGTACAATAAAAAAAAATAAGTATTTATTAAGTAATCCATCCCAAATAAACCCATACAAAGAGGTAATATTTGCATCTATTTTGTATCGTTTTGGCGGCATGGCCGAGTGGTAAGGCGGAGGACTGCAAATCCTTGTTCCCCAGTTCAAATCTGGGTGTCGCCTGATTCTAATTAAACAAAGATCCGAAATTACTTATCGACTGATAGAACCTAGAAATCACTGAATTATTCCCCAGTTAAAGGGTAGACAAGGGTTTTTTGATACGTACTTACTCGATTCTAAACATCTGGGGTTCTCAAAAGAAAAAAGAATTTCAAGTTCTGTAAATTCTTGTGTTTAGGATTCCAGGAAAGATTATAGTAAGTATAAGTAGTGGTTACTGACTGGGCCTTGCATTCGATTAGAGAGCCAAAGGTGATATCTAACTAGTTCGTAGTTAAGCGGAAAATATTTTGTATACACACTCAAAAAAGTCTCTGAGTATTCAGATATTCAATTAATATGGGTAATTAGCTTTTGTAGAAAAAGCTCAAAAAGAACTTCTTTTCCACCCACCGGTCAAGAGTAGAATAGGCTGTTAAAAATCATATAGGAATTTGTTTGTTAGATGTATGTGGATTTATTGAATTGCTTCATAAAATTTAATTTATAGTTCGAAATAAGAATCCTTTTTTGACTCTGTACCATCGATTTCACTATTATTAGTATTAGTGAACAATAATGGAATAATTCCTTCATATTTATAGAGATAGGGGACATAATTCACATGGATATTGTAAGTCTCGCTTGGGCTGCTTTAATGGTAGTCTTTACATTTTCCCTTTCACTTGTAGTATGGGGAAGAAGTGGACTCTAGAAATACTACTTAACTAATTGAGTTTTGAGTTGAGAAATCCAACTGTATCAATTGTTTTCTAGATCGTTCCGCAAAGTGTTTTTAAAGATAATAATGTCAATCAAAGAGATATTTCAATAATTCCCGTGTTTCTATTTCGAAAGGAAATATAGATGATAGGAAATAGATTTCGGAGTTTTTCAAAATTCGAAGAAGTTTACATACCATAGAACTTTTTGGATCATCTATCAACCAGTCAATTAATTAAATTACTTTACTTGCTAGAAATGATAAAAAAAGATTACTAAGTTGGTTTTTTTATTAATATATTCTTTTTTTTTTTTTTTTTATTATATGCCATACCCATACCATTTTTCTTTCTTTGATTCTTTCGGTGGATACTTGGATTTCTATTTGAAATAATCCGAAATTTAGGAATTAGAACTCTAAAATAAAAGTAAGAGTTGCCTTTCGATTATTTCGAATTGATCAAAATCAATACAAATTGATCAAATAGACGTAGCAAAAAAATAAAATTGGGGTCGCTATGTACATAACAGAAGATACATATTGTAGATTTATCTATAGAAAATTAAGTCTCTATCTTTATATAGTCCAGCACAACTTTCTACACTACAAAAAAAAAACACTAATCTAATAGATAAATAGTATAGCATGGTAGAAAGATTCATATATTTCTTTCTACCATACTATCCAATTTCAGCGAATACTGCTGATTCTAGCCTGCTCATTTCATTTAAGAAACGAATTTGGAATCCTTTTTTATTTCCATTTTTTCAATCATTTATAAACATTGATAAAGAAGTCAAGTTTCATTCAAATTAATCATTTTGGCTAACCGTTTTTACATAGATAATAAGTAAAAAGGCAGTAGGAACTAGAATGAAGAGTGCAGTAGCAATAAATGCAAGAATATTTACTTCCATAATCTCATCGTTTTTTTACTTCGCAATAACTCGGGATTTAATCCCATAGAGATGATCCATTTTTTCGCCTGTAAATTCAATGGGATGAATTACATATTGATGTTATTGAATCGGATTAATATCATGAATAACAATATCTGAGCTATCATATCAATTCGCCGTCGCGAATTGAATAGTATAACATAGGAAGATCTTTTATCCATACTGAATCCAAAAAAAGTCGAATTATAGAATTTCTGATCGAATCAAGAATTCCTTTATTTATCATTTTTTTTTTATTTTTTTTTTTCCATAACCTACCGTCTTCCTTGTACAATCAATCATCTGATGAAGTATCATTTGACCACTTTTCCTTTTTTTTTTTTTCACTTCCATAATTTTAATTAAAAAAAATAAAGAAGGAAAAAAAGATTTTTCATTACCCCAAAAAGGGTCTAAAAAGGCAGGAACCTTGTTTGATCTTTTTTTTATGAATATCCTCTCTCCTCTTTTCTTGGGTTGTACTAGGGCACATATATGAAAAGTTAAACGTGCAATTTGAATCAGATAGAATGAATGTTTCAAATTGAAATTAGTTAGTTTTAGTGATTCAGATGGCACAAAATCGGAGCCAGAAAGAGAAAAAGGATTAATTTGAAAAGTATTTTGTCAGGGTAACTATAATAAAAAAAATTGTGTATTGTACAAGTGTACAAGAAATGAATTCCATTTGTGTCTGTACTCCCGAGAAGCATATAGGACTCTATTCCATTAGATAGCCGCGAGAAATTAAAAAACCAGAACCAATATGGTATCTTTTGGAATCCTACATATGATCTTCCAATAAAAAAAATTGGTACTAGTACCATTTCACATATCTCTCTCAGCAATCAGTCCTAGTTGATGTAATGAAAATTTTTAGGTGAGAAATAAATGAAAAAAAGAAAAGGAAAGAAAAAATAATTACGAATCATAAGAATATCATAAGAATCCCTATTGAGAGTGAAATTCTATTGTCTTCCTTTTCCCAGAAAGTGGAAAGATGAATAATTGAAAAATTTTATATATATAAATTGGTTATCGGATCTGTCGGGACTGACGGGGCTCGAACCCGCAGCTTCCGCCTTGACAGGGCGGTGCTCTGACCAATTGAACTACAATCCCAGGGAATTAAGATATACAGTAAGTATCCATATCCATTTTTTTCTGATTTGATTCAATTTATAGTTAGAATTTTCGTGTTTGAATGGAGACGCGTGATATCCACATGAATCTGCACTTTAGTAAGAACAACATAAATTACTCATAATTTTTCCTTATTTCAAGATTGAGAATCCATCTTTATACTTAATACTTAAATATTTTTACTTAAATATCGTGATATGAATATAGATTATTATTATGATCTAAATTTTCCAGAACAAATAAATCGAACAAACAAAGAAAAAAAGAAAATCTATCGGAGAAATTTTGACTCTTTTTCCGCATATCCTCCGTTTCCGGAGGGCAAATATCTTCATCTCATAGTGGATGAGCGAATTATTGGGCCGAGCTGGATTTGAACCAGCGTAGACATATTGCCAACGAATTTACAGTCCGTCCCCATTAACCGCTCGGGCATCGACCCAGGAAGAATCAATTAAATTTTAGGCTTATTGATGATCCATGATCAACTTCCTTATGTAGTACCCTACCCCCAGGGGAAGTC